AATATAATAATAAAAGAAAACTATTTAATAGAGGATTCAATAGAAAATAGAAATCTAATAATAAAATAATAATATAATACTACTTAATATATCTTACTTAATATATCTTATATATAAGATATAATATATAGATAAAATATAGATAAACTAAAGCAAGTCAAGTTTTTTTTTAAGCTTTCGCAAAACGATCACAATTGATACAAGTAGATTTTTCAGTAAAGTACTAAATTAGTAATATTCCTAGCTCTAAAGCCCACTCCTTCCCCATACTACAAGTGAAAGAGAAAATGTAAACACTACCATTAAAGCAGCCCAAGCGAGACTTACTATATCCATGCGAATGATGTCCCCTATCTCTATGAAATGAAGGAATTATTCCATTATTGATTCATAATCATAGTGGAATCAATGGTGCAGAGTCAAAATAGGATTCTTACTTATGGCTCTTTATGAAATAATTTCATGAATCCACTCATAAAAAGTTCCAATTCTTTCTATTTCAATAGAAAGAATTGGAAAAAAAAAGAAAATATACAAATAGAAAGAAGAGCCATTCAACCATTCTGATGAAATTTATGAGCAGCACTCAGAACCTCTAGTGAGTCTGGATACAAAGTATCTTCAGTTCTTTGCCACAATTATTAAATGAAATTCCCATCAGCCTATCCAATCTAATTTCATCGCAGACAGAGTGAGTAGACACTACCTCAATATTAAGAAAGTTATATTGTAAAATAATTAGGGAGTCTTTATAGTCTTTTTTAGAATCCTTTCTTCAACCTTAGTAGCCAAAACGGAGTGTCTCTTAGGAACCTTTGGATACCAAGATTTCCGACTTCTTACTTTCATAGTTCTGATGCCCAGAATGAATTCTCACTATTTCTTTTATTTGATTCAATTCAGAATAGCCCAAACCAATCATTAATAAGATTGGGTTGCTTCATATTTATTGGTGCCTTTTTGAGCCACACTCAGAACCCAGATTTTGAGAAAAAAGATGACAGTCTTTTATAGGCCCTATGGGTTCTCAAAATCAAGTATCAACAGACCTAGTCTTTGCCTAATGCTTTTTCGGGGCAAGAATTCGTCAAGTTCGATCAAAAAATTCCAAGTATTTTTTTGTTGATCAGGCGACACCCAGATTCGAACTGGGGATAAAGGATTTGCAGTCCCCCGCCTTACCACTTGGCCATGCCGCCAAATTCTATCCAAAATGGATAAATAAATAAAAAAATTCTATAATTATAGAATTAGAAATTATATTATTATTCTATTTCTTTTCCTCTCCTCATTTTGTTTTGATTTGAATTTTTTACTTTCTTAATTTCTTTTATTTTTGGATCTTGAATCCCATTGCACTTATTTTTTTTCCAAAAAATAATTCCTCTTTTTTATTGGATCCTGTTTCTATTCTTTTCTTCGATTGATTTTATCTCAAAACACGCGTCGCTTAAAAACTTACCTTCTCTTTTCACTTTTCTATAGAAAAGTGAAAAGATTCCCGGCCCCGGTCACAGACTGTAAAATGCAGGGCAATTTAGAATAATTCACTCTTTACTTCATTAACTATTTACTTATTAATCTTTTACTCTTACTTACTTTTCTTACTTTGAATTAGTGAACAGCTCTTAATTTTGTATCTCCATTTGTATTACCTTAATGGATGCAAAATCCAATTGATTTACGACTAATCATTATCTATTACATTATCAATTAGAATTATAAGAAAATATATGTGTATATGTAAACCCCAGAACAGTGTAAACTCCAGAACAGAAATTTTTATACATGGATACCGAGCCCAGGTCTATTTCTTATGCACATATCCCTATATAGGATCATCGTGCTTGAATATTTCATTGAATATGTGAATAGAAGATAGACATTATGTATAAAGTGCGACCTAACCTATGTTAAACCAAGTTCAATTATGATAAAAGATAAAAGATGTGATATACAAATAGCTATATTGGCATGTACTTCCTAAAGATTACTCCTATGACTATATACGTACGCAATTCCATTGTATTTTAGAAATTATACTACCAAAAAAAGATTTGTGAATTCCTTTTTAAACATTCAATTGTGTGTCCTAAAAAAAGGGAAACTCTATGCTGTTCCTGATTCTTCTGTTTTTATCTCATTCATAGAGAGCAGATTGAATCCTAAATTCATTGATTTTTTATTTTTTTGCACCCTGATCATAATATCATAATAAAAGAATTAGGTATAAATTGGATCAATTTTGATATCCGATAAAAGACTCCATCATCCTAAGTGACAGAATTTTTCCCGGGAATGCTTTATAAATTTCCATTTCTTTCTATTTGTACCTGGCTCAAGTTCAAATTTGAACTTGCATCGAAAATGCCCTCCATTTCTCTGTCTTGCTTCCGTTCATACGTATGATATATATGGATGGAATTGACTAAAATTTTATGTGATTCAGTAAACAGAATATCCATTCCATCATTGCTAGATGAATCGGTAGGGTTCGATGAATAGTGAGCCAAGCCAATAATGGGATTTTTTCAATAAAGAGGAAACTTAAGATTAAGATGATCCAGAATGGAAATGAGGGAATGTCCACAATACCTGGATTTAGTCAGATACAATTTGAGGGATTTTGTAGGTTCATTAATCAGGGCTTGACGGAAGAATTTCATAAGTTTCAAAAAATTGAAGATAGAGATCAAGAAATTGAATTTCAATTATTTGTGGAAACATATCAATTAGTAGAGCCCTTGATAAAAGAAAGAGATGCTGTGTATGAATCACTCACATATTCTTCTGAATTATATGTACCCGCGGTCTTAATTTGGAAAACCGGTAGAAATATGCAAGAACAAACCATTTTTATTGGAAACATCCCTATAATGAATTCTTTTGGAACCTCTATAGTAAATGGAATATACCGAATTGTGATCAACCAAATATTGCAAAGTCCCGGTATTTACTACCGTTCAGAATTGGAACATAACGGAATTTCTGTCTATACCAGTACTATAATATCGGATTGGGGGGGAAGGTCGGAATTAGAAATTGATAGAAAAGCAAGGATATGGGCCCGCGTAAGTAGAAAACAAAAAATATCTATTCTAGTTCTATCATCAGCTATGGGTTCGAATATAAGAGAAATTCTAGAGAATGTTTGTTACCCTGAAATTTTCTTGTCTTTCCCAAATGATAAAGAGAAAAAAAAGATTGGATCAAAAGAAAATGCTATTTTGGAGTTTTATCAACAATTTGCCTGTGTAGGGGGGGATCCGGTATTTTCTGAGTCCTTATGCAAGGAATTACAAAAGAAATTTTTTCAACAAAGATGTGAATTAGGAAAGATTGGTCGACGAAATATGAACCGGAGACTTAATCTTGATATACCCCAAAACAATACATTTTTGTTACCACGAGATCTATTGGCTGCTGTGGATCATTTGATTGGAATGAAATTGGGAATGGGTACACTTGACGATATGAATCACTTGAAAAATAAACGTATTCGTTCTGTAGCAGATCTATTACAGGATCAATTTGGATTGGCTCTTGTTCGTTTAGAAAATACGGTTCGAGGAACTATATGTGGAGCAATCAGGCATAAATTGATACCAACTCCTCAAAATTTGGTAACTTCAACTTCATTAACAACTACTTATGAATCGTTTTTTGGCCTACACCCTTTATCTCAAGTTTTGGATCGGACTAATCCGTTGACACAAATTGTTCATGGGCGAAAATGGAGTTATTTGGGTCCTGGAGGATTGACGGGGCGAACTGCTAGTTTTCGGATACGAGATATCCACCCGAGTCACTATGGACGTATTTGTCCAATTGACACGTCCGAAGGAATCAACGTTGGACTTATTGGATCATTAGCTACTCATGTGAAGGTTGGTTATTGGGGATCTATAGAGAGTCCGTTTTATGAATTATCTGAGAGATCAAAAGAGGCACAGATGGTTTATTTATCACCAAATAGAGATGAATATTATATGGTAGCAGCAGGAAATTCTTTGGCCTTGAATCGGGGTATTCAAGAACAACAGGTTGTTCCAGCTCGATATCGTCAAGAATTCCTGAGTATTGCATGGGAAGAGATTCATCTTAGAAGCATTTTTCCCTTCCAATATTTTTCTATTGGGGCTTCCCTCATTCCTTTTATCGAGCATAATGATGCGAATCGAGCTTTAATGAGTTCTAATATGCAGCGCCAAGCAGTTCCACTTTCTCGGTCCGAGAAGTGCATTGTTGGAACTGGGTTGGAAGGCCAAACGGCTCTAGATTCGGGGATTTCAGCTATAGCCGAACGCAAGGGAAAAATCATTTCTACTGATACTCAAAAGATCATTTTCTCAAGTAATGGGGATACTCTAAGCATTCCATTAGTTATGTATCAACGTTCCAACAAAAATACTTGTATGCATCAAAAAACTCAGGTTCAGCGGGGTAAATACATTAAAAAGGGACAAATTCTAGCGGGTGGTGCGGCTACAGCTGGTGGGGAACTCGCTTTAGGAAAAAATGTATTAGTAGCTTATATGCCATGGGAAGGTTACAATTTTGAAGACGCAGTACTAATTAGCGAACGTCTGGTCTATGAAGATATTTATACTTCTTTTCACATCCGGAAATATGAAATTCAGACTCATGTAACAAGCCAAGGTCCTGAAAGAATCACTAAGGAGATCCCGCATTTAGAGGCTCGTTTACTCCGAAATTTAGACAGAAACGGAATTGTGATGCTGGGATCTTGGATAGAAACAGGTGATATCTTAGTAGGTAAATTAACACCTCAGACAGCGAGCGAATCGTCATATGCCCCGGAGGATAGATTATTACGAGCTATACTTGGCATTCAGGTATCCACTTCAAAAGAAACTTCTCTCAGACTACCTATAGGGGGAAGGGGTCGAGTTATTGATGTGAGATGGATCCATAGAAAGGGGGTTTCCAATTATAATCCAGAAAGGATTCGTGTATATATTTCACAGAAACGTGAAATC